AAACGGGGATCAAAATCTTTGCGCAGTAGAGGAGTCAAAAGCGGAGGACGAAGCGAATGTAGAGGACACAGCATATCCAGGGAAGGAAGATGGACTGGACTCACTCTCATTGGGAGGCTGTTCAACCAGACTGCGAAGTTGAAAATCGAAGGGGAACCAGAAATCTTGATCCATGGTCCCTATCCCTACCCTAGAAGGGCTTGAAGTTGAAGCAGACGTCCAGAGGTGCCTTTCTTGATGGAATGAAAGAAATGCCGACCTATAATTCCTGGTCATGAAGTGGAAAAGAAAGAAGTAGCATGGAAAGGAAAGCAATTCGCCAAGCTATGAAAGAAGAGTTTCATTGATGGCCTTCTTGGGAATAGGCATGAAGCCAATCTCTCCTTTCTTCGGTGAATAATCAGTGAATAACCCTTCTTTGTCCAGTCATTTCATCCTGGTAGGGAAATCCAGGACATACATACAAGGCTTGAATGAGATAAAACGGATGACTAGCGATGTCTCATATGTCAGTAGCAGTGAACATGACGGCAAGGCCAGCACCAGATCCGGCTCCCTTTAAGTCCTCAAAGGCCTCTTGACGTTCTCTCGTCCAATGCCATGGTTGGTTATTCTTAAGGAGATTCGTCAGAGTAAAGGTGCAGGCCAACTCGGAATAGAAAGAGCCTTTTACTTTAGTAGGCCGAGGTCAAATGTCGGGATTGAGATTGGATTCAGGAATGGAAAGACCGAATGGACAAAAAGAGGGCTTTTCTAAAAGGATTGGAACTAGGCCAATGCCAATCTCATCTATTGCAGCAAAGAAAGAGAGGCAGGAAGAAGTCAGCTAGTTGCCATCCGCTCTGTCCCAATCTCCGGTCAATGATTGAGTCCGAACTCACCTAAAACGGCGTAGAAGGGTAAATCTACCTAGTCAAAACTCTTGTTTAGGAGCCCCTTTTTCAAGCTTCCTCGCCTTCACCCTATGAGTTCAGGGTGCTTTCCTGGCTCGCCTTCACTCATATCATAGGGTTGTGTTCAGTACGATCTTTAGCCTTTCTTCGTAAGATCCTGAGAACTGAAATGCCTAAAGACGGTGCTCAAGTCAGAAATGCGATCTTCTAGGGCAGGAATTCTTATATGCTAATTGCCAGAAATCCCTCTCATTTTGTCAATAAGGGAGAGGTTGGGAGATAGCTCTTAGCCTGTTGGTTGCTTGCCTGTGACTTGACTTCCTCGTACTCCTTCTCCTAGAAAGCGACTTCTTTCATTCCTCGACAGCTAGGTCTTTGCCGACTCTTAGCTTTCCAGGCGGGTTGGTGTTCAACCTTCATTCAATAGGGCTATCTATCCGAAAGGTCTTAATAAAAAGAATCCCTGTAATAGAAGTTCATTCCTTAAATACCTTCCTAATCAGTAATTTGATGGTCTTCCGTAAAGACTTTCATGCGCACCTTCCTTCATAAGAACAGGTAACCTGGTAGGTGAGTCACTCTCCGCTAACCTGGTAGGTGGGACTTGCTCTACTTTGACTTCTCTATTTCATAACACTAGCCAACCAGCGTACATGGAAAGGAGCTGACACTCGTCGAGAGGAGAAAGGGCAGGTTTTTGATCTAGTCTGATGCTTACAGGACATAGAATCACGTTTCCGGATGAGTGAAGTTCTTGTTCATTTCTCTTTCTAAAAGGGAGTCTCAATGAGAGCTAAGAAAGGTAATGAGTCTGAATGCCTTCATTGTTGCTGGCTACCTTTCACTTAGAAGTAATAATAGGAAGTCCAAGGCTGCCTTATCTTATGGGCAATGCTCCCTTTGCCGTAAAGAGTAGCCATATCCAGTGCGATCTCCTCATACTCAGGCGTCGCCTCAAATCCCATTTATAAACTCTACAACTGCTCCGGTCACACTGCACCACCCTTAATTTAACGGGCCTTTAGGCTAAGGATAGATTGTCTGATAGACGAATTCGTCGACCGCCAATGCTCTAATAAGCTGTCTTTCTCCCAGGGATGCTCTTCTTGTCCTACCGGTCGGGTTGCTGGACTGGTTCTTTTGAGGGAGGCCTATAAATTGCACGGGTCCAAGCTTGATTGATTGATTCTTTTAAAACTAGCTCCTGTAACCAATCTCACCATTAGCATTTTCACCATTATAATGGAAACTCAATTCTGTGGATTAAAGCCCTTCTTTAAAGAAGTCCTCTAACTAGATCAGCTAAGTAGGTAGCTTCGCTCAATTGATTCTATAACTCACCATAGCAAGGTAAGCTGCTCTGTATGAGTCGTTACTAACAACCGAGAAGCCAGTCTCTCAGCTGATAGCTCATCGGATCATGCAGCTCCTGATCTGGTCATAGAAAGAAGGAAGTCCGAACTCAAAGCCAGTGTCTGAGCCAGCTGTCCTTAGTAGACTGGAAGCCAGATAAGGAAGTCTGGTCTAGCTCTCGAAAGTGGGTGTGAGCCCCCTGGCGGGTTCTCTTCCGGATCTTTCGAAACTGGAATAAAGGGGTCCGAAGTAGAAGGAAGGGTTGCCCACTTGATCCAAGATTCATTCCTCCCAACGCTGGCTTTCATTTTATTTCTTTTCCAGTATATATAGGGCTTGACATGACAGCACCTCGCGGCTCCCTTTCAAGATGAACAATGCGGCTAAGCGTGTATCTGGCGCGGGTGTGCCGATGGATGGAGGCGGTTGCATGCTGCATCTAAGAGTTTAGTTCCATGAGACTGAATAACATGGCCTGAAACGAAGTCAACTCACTTTGCTTAACACAGGGCAGCAGAGCAGGACTTATTTATTTTATCACCCTCACCCGTCACATGGTTCGCACCAGCGTTATTTGACTCGCTTAGTCCATCGCTGTTTGGCTCTACTTCAACCACTACAACCTGACGGTTCCCTTGCCCTTGCAGCTAAAAGAATGCGATAGAACACCTTTTCTGACATCAGGAGATGAAAGCAGTCAAGCAGGCAACAAAGTCGACTATTCGTCTTCACTTCCTCAAAAATGCTACCTGCGCGCAGACCCATCCCCAAAGGACTAAACGCATTCAGTTATCTTTCAAAGAGCTTATTCGAGAACAACCTATTCTACAACCTATTTGAATTTGAAAACAGCTTTAGGGATGACTATTTTGCAGCGGTAATTGCAAACAGAAAGGGAGCACCGCTTACTCAAGCACTAGTACCGTCTAAGCATCCCACAGCTGATGAAAGAGTACCGGCAACTGGTTGAGCTTCTATTCTAGGATCAGATCTGCAGCTCTTGCAGTAACAGCTTAGGGGATTGGTTTGAATAGCCTATTGACCAGGAGAGCAAGCATTACCGCAGCTTTTACTCTGTTGCAGGTATCAGAAGTTCCATACATGAAAATGAAATGGGACCATTAAAACCCCTCTAGAGCTTGCTTTGCTGCAACTATAGCGTTAGTAGAGGTTGCTTGCGACGGTAGCATTAGCTAGGCAATCAAGGCAGGTCGAACAGAGTCAGTCCTAGGGTGAAGATCATCGGATGGAAAAATGGATTGAGCTGGCTAATCACTTGATGACCCGGTGGAGAATGGGAACAGAGAGTCGCTCCCATAAACGAATGAATGGGACTCCTGGTCCTGATCGAACCAGAGATTCCGACAACCCGGGGAATCGGCAGAAAGAGATGGGTCGGATACTGGAATCTGCCCAAAAGTCCTTACTTTTTCGAGGCAGGGCTTCGATCCGTATCTGGCCAACTCCTCGAACTGCTGGGTGCGACATATTCATGGACTGGCAAAGCGAACTCTCAATTTGATCAGGAGAGCCTAGAGAGCTCTCTATCTTTCCCCAAATTCCGACTAGCGCGGTTCTTTTTCTCGACCAATTTGAATTCAATTTTTTTTTTCATTTTAAGTTAAGTAGAGTAGTAAGTAGCTAGGCGGGTTTCAGCGCATGCTGCATTTAGAATCTCCAAATAAATTAGAAGCGCCTATGATAGCGTATGATTTTTCCCATTTGTGACCGAGGGTTGCTTGCAAGAGGTGGCGATCGGCAGTGTTCCAAAGCGCCATAACGACTTGCGTTAGAGCGTTATGCCAAACGATCCCCAGCACCTGTAGTTATGGGGATCGCCTTCGGCTTGCTTTAGTCGCTTGCCTGAGTTGCGTTGCTGGGATCGCCTTCGTCTTACTATACTGTTTCCCTAACGCATGCTGGTTACCATAAAGACACCGAGGGATATCGCATGCGCTAGTTTCGGGGATGTTGTTTACACTACTAAAGGTAACAACTAAAAGTGCCGGAACGACTCTAGTGGTGCAAGCGAAGGTTTCAGTCTTGTCGAGCGAATCCCATTGTTCCGGTCCGAGAATCCCTATGTCTGAGGTCGAGCAGCTACGCTCTCGTTGGTCGAGGTTAGATCCTCGTATGTCGCCACTCTCGTCACTGGGCGTTGTCACTGATGCCTTGTTATCTCAGGACACTCTGCCAGGTTGTTCCTTGTTGACCGGCCTTGTGATTCTCGTTATAGAATGTAGTGCCCAACAGTTTAAAGGAACGGGTGAAGTCTCGGGATCCGCTCTAGTCGAGTAAGAGATTTCCCCTGTAGAGTAGTCTCCGTATCAGTCCATGGGCTAAGGTGCAATTGCCTTCTTAGAGCCAGTAACTTCGTACTGAAAATTGGAGAAAAAAGAGTTACAGAGGCATCTTCCATTCATATCGATTTTGGTTTTTCTGCACCATATTTTGATCTCCCTTTTCTTCGATCCGGAATTCCCAACAAATCCTTGACTCCTCGAATACAATGGGATTTCACACCTGGCGAATCTTTCACTCTACCTCCTCTTATTAAGACTATAGAATGTTCCTGCGAATTATGACCTTCGCCCGGAATGTGAGCAAATATATCATGTCGATTGCTCAACCGTACTTTGGCTATCTTACGTGGAGCTGAATTAGGTTTTTTCGGTGTTCTCGTTGGTACACGCGGGCGTACTCCTTGCTTCTGGGGACATTGATCCGAAGCTCGAGTACGGTCCGTGCGCCGTTTTTCTTCTCTACCATGACGAATCAATTGATTTAATGTAGGCATCGCTCTTTACTTTTGTTCTTCCCCCCGATTTTTGCCCTATCACCAGTGGTTACTCCCGATCCGAAGCACCCCTTTTCCATTCATAGAGAGATCCAATCGTCAAAATCAATAAAAAGGCCATCATGGACCAAGATCCAAAGGGATCAATCTTGTTGGGAGGTACTGCCCAAGGAAAGGAAAAGGTGACTTCCGGATCAGGGATAATAAATAAAATAGAAACAAGATAAAATCGTATATCAAAACGACTTCTGGCATCACCGAAAGGATCGAAACCACATTCGTAGGCCGACAATTTTTCTGGATAGGTCGAACTATTGGAAGCAAATGGAAAAGGAACACCGAGTGGGATCAAAGAAACTAGCGGACTGATCACTAAATAGATACAAATAGGTGCAAATTCTGACATCACCACAGCCCACTTTGTTTTCTCGCTCCTTGCTCGCGGAGCGGCATACCGAAAAAAAGATAGGATTTGAATCGATGACTTAAGCCCTTGCGCTATTCCCCCCTGATCGCATCGTAGATAGCAGTCAGAGTCAGTACGCTTTCCATTTAGAAAATGCGTTCTCTGATATAGGCGGGGCCATCCCTTTTGAGCCCTTGCTTCACCAGAGCTAAAAACTCTAGTTCCAATGTGTCCCGCTGGTATACGTCCAACTGGAGCCGGTCCAGTTGGTCGCCATGCTCGGACAGGAAGTCCTTAAACGCTTCCTGCGCGTTGTATGGGGCCTGGTCGGCCAAGGGAGGATTCTGCTCCAAGACTCCTTGAAAAAGGCGTAAAGCCTCATGCTTGAGTTCTCGGAGCAGGAGGTCCCTGTTCTCAAAAGCGACTAAACGGTTATACTCCCCCTGAGAGGGAGCATGATCCAGCGCCCTTTTGATCTCTGACCAGTAGGCGCCTTTTGCCTTATCTAGCAGATAAGGGCTATTGCCCTGCTCGAGTCGTACAATGCGATTTCGCATTGACGACTCCAAGCTCGCATTGTGTACTACGACCTCGTGGGACGGGCCCGCTTCATCGCGGCCTTGATGGGACGGGCCCGCTTCATCGCGTGCCACCGAAGAACGAACTGAGGTGCCCTCCATTTCCGTTTCGGAAAATGGCTCCATCAACACTCCTATCGAGAACGAATCTTCCGTCCAGGAGTTCGAGTATGACGGTCCCCCGGAACCAGAATTGGAAGGGATTATTTCCCCACCCGACGGATTCACCATATTGGCTCCGATCCCCGCAGTGACGAGCGCTCGAAAAGCACAGCCTATCACTGAGGCCAGAGCCGAAGAGCAACCCATTTTTTTCAAAATGCTATATAGGACCTTCACCCCTATGAAGCCCGCGACTTTTGACATAACAGAAATGAAAAAGGAGATTCCTCCTATTGAAAGAGAAACAATATATAGGAACATCATCAGAGTGATTACAAAGAGAAATGGAATGAGCGCCTGCCTCGGATTGTGCTTGATGCTCTTCATTGAATACTTATACTTTTGTTCTTCCCCCCGATTTTTGCCCTATCACCAGTGGTTACTCCCGATCCTAAGCACCCCTTTTCCATGAAACCTCCACGAATAAAGAAAACACTTTTCTCTTTTCTACGATACTATTGCTAATGCATTCTTTTCGATCTTGTACCCACGGAGCGGTACACTGAACACCAACCCAATCTTTTTGAAAAAAGTAGAAGCAACTAAAGAAGGGTGACGAAGCTTCTTTGCATCCCATAGTGCTGTCGCACTAAGCGACTACCGTTCCAGAGTCGTACAACGAAGTAATTAGCATACCAGAGTGACGCAAGGCTCTAAGCTTGTACCTTATAAGTAAGCTCTTTATGCTCTCTCCGCTCGCTCCTTTTCGTAGCGTAGATCTTTCTTCTCTTAAGAGATTTTGAGAAGAGTGAGTGCGCTTTCGAAAGTTTCGACTTTTCGATCTTTCTTCCCTTAGCGCACAAGCACTAAGCAAGTAAACTACCTTTTTTCTTCTCTTTTTTTCTTCTCTTTCGTCCCAGACTCTTCTTTTTTTTATTAAAAAAATAATCCAGATATCTCCGAGAAACTACACTAAAGGGAACTGTTAAGTACAGACGATGCCTAGAAATGATAGTAACACCTGGGGCCTTCGAAATACCAAATCCCAGCTTAAGTCCAAAAGGCCTACACTTTAACTAGGAACAGAAAGGTCCGCGAAATAACCGCGTTGCTCGATCAGTGAAACCAGAGTGATGGTCTTCTGGGACGATACATTCGTAATGGATCCATCATATACGTTATTTTAGATGGTTCTAATTGTGGGCGATAGTCTTCAACTAGGGGGATCCGGAGTTTCCGAAATCTATACTAGTTTGCCCAGTAATGTTGTGGCTGCAATGCGTAGGCCGTCGTTCTCTGATCCATTCTTTAGGTGAGAGGAAACCTTCTCTTTAAAAATGAATGGAAGGTAAAAAATAGGAACTGCCTGTAGATAAGTATATAGACATGCTATTTTGATGTGATGTAAGAATCGATTATCACATCATATACTATATTAAGTGACTTACTCCCCAAAAGCATGCTATGCTCAAAGGGAGAAGCCGGTCCGTCCGATTTAAGTTGAAGTCAATTCACGGGGAAGAAAGAGCTGGCGATCTTCACTCGTCCATCACTCCCACTTGAAGTTAAGAGGTAGTAGGAGCATGAGATGAGGGCTCACACAGATACGAATGTTGTCAAAGCTACTAAGGAAGAAAAAACCCCAGGAATTTAGTTCTTATTCTTATGGGGAAGAGTGAACACTATGACTGGTGGGGCCCCCTCCTTATTTGAGTTCGCACCTGAGAATCGTATCATCAAAAAGACATTGACTGGACTTGAGAGCATTCTCATTGAGTAGGTATGATCGCCAATAACTTGACTTTGATTTCACTCTGACTTGCCCAAATCTATGAATTGCGTCATATAAGGATCAAGATAGATTACTTTTGTCATATTGATCATCAGTCAAAGGGGCGGGTTAGGCGAGAGTAGGCAACTAGCCCATCCTTGCTAGAACAATTGACTACCAGACTTGTATACAAGAATCAAAGAGACAGGGGCTCTATCGATGAGAGCTTAGGTGAAGGCTCGAATAGCTTAGTTGTTAGTTGAAAGACTCTGTATGGGATGTTCTTTCTATAGAGTGATAAACGGAGGGATCTTGCTTTCTAAAAACCATAGTCAGGCAGAAGGCAGTGTGCAGTCAGCCAGTAGATGACGCCAGAGAGGGATTTGTCAAAGCACGCATAGGAGCTCTACCACGATATGATCTCTCTCATTGAGAAAGCGCTATCAAAGCCGCTGTCCCAATAGCTTCGTTCAGGAGCGAACAACCACTAAATTGCTTGTTAAATGGAGGAGCGGAAGGGGCAAAGTCAACGACTGAGGCCAGAAGGTATGTGAAAGTAGAAGCCAGGGACAGAGAGAGCGGAGGAGAAGACTGATTGAATGAATGTCATTTCACGCTGATAGGAATGGGGGTTATCCCTGTATATTCTATTTCTCCTGTCTTATTGATCAATGGTGTGCCATGAGATGCTTCGCCCGGAGGATCATTCATGGTGAAGATCCCAACATGATCTACTCGGTCAAGTCTGATTAAAGCACTCCAACCAACCCAACAAAAGAAGCAACAGGCATACAAACTCACTCTCCCGGGGCAGCAGAGGAAGGCAAGATTTATTAGGAGGTGGGGCAACTAGCTAGCCTTAGTAGTAAGGACGGAAATCATACAACCTAGCTCCGGAGTTCATACATTTTGAATGCGGCTAACTATCAATTTCTTTAAGGTGCTAGCTGCTTAGCTTTACTAGAAGGTCGATGAGCTGGGTCAATCTCCATGCCCTTATCTTCTTCAAGCCCTTAAGGCGCATAAGTCAACTAGCGGTCTAGGAAGGCTAAGAAGGCAACTAGCTGCTTAGCCAACGACGATGAAGGTTAGTAACTCTCCTTAAGGTCGATGCTAAAGAGCGTACTTAAGACCAACCCCGGGCAAGCACCCAGGAAGGAAGACTAACAAGCTCGCCCTATTCAATAGGGGCTTAGCGAGTGTTTGAAGCCTCCTCTCTTAAAGGTCCTAGCTTTAGGGGCTAGGGGCGTTTAGCAGACTTCTAGGCCTCACTGTTCTTTTATCTCTACTAATAAGCTAAAAAAAGCTAACTTTTATTTACTACGTCAGGGCTAGTCAACGGGCCTTTTCCCTAGGCTAAATTAGCCTTATAGATAGACAGTTTTAGGGTATTAAGACAAGGCCTAAGGTCAATCTTGAATTCTATCAAGCATTGAACGGGATTTGCTCAAGCTGTTTCCATTGCGGTCGGTTCTACTGCTCTTACCACTGCTGCTGCACCCTTATCCCAACCAAGGTGGTGGTAAGAAACCTTCCGCTCAACAGCTATTCTGATTTCCGAAAAAGACTATCTTATGAAAGAAAGAACTTCGAAACGATCATGCCAAAGGCACTTCGGGATCAAATAAAGGCATCACATAAGGAATCGGGCAACCCCCCTCTTAACACTATTAGGTTTATTTGAAAGCTTTCATCGCCAGGCCCTGAGGGGCCACCCCCTTCTTAATTTACCTACCCGATCCTACTAGGTTGACTAGCGCATTGCTCTTAGATTCGTAACTTTCCCTCTAGTCTAGCTCATAGCCAACTCCCATCCCCGGTCTACCCGCTCATAGTTCTTGCTCTACCCGCGCACTTCTTTCATCCGAGGGTAGAAGCCAAAAGGAAATTACAACCTCCTTACAAACTCGGATTAGCTCTTTCTCTTTAGACTGAAGCAGCACTCGATGCACCTTACGTTCTACCCAGACAGAACTATGATATATAGCTGCTTTATCGATAGAGTATTAGGAACCAGAGCTTTTTTATCCTTACTCTCAATTAGTATCCTTAATCAAATGGGTTGGTTTGGCCAGTACCGGAACCTTACATTCTAAGAAAACGACCTCCGATTCGAGAAAGCCTGTAAACTGTCTTGAGTTAACCAGCATACCATTTCTAGTCTATCTATCGGAAACCGATTCCAAGTCCATGTTTATATAGCAAAAAAAGCCCTTGCTTTATTAAATGCTTTGATTCAATCTCTCGTTAAAACTAAATCTAGAGGCATTGTAGGACGATTACCTGACTACAAAGGTAGTCTATAATCTATTCCGAAGAAACTACAGCTACGGACTAGGTATCCGTGTTAGGAACTGCCATAAAGTCCTTACCCAAAACTATATATTTATTGATTCGCTCTCGTCCTTCCTTCTCTATCTGAGCCATACGCCTTGAAAAGCCCCAAAACCACACTTCATTACAAGAATGGTAATCGACTAAGCCAGCTTCCCGTTCTGCACCAATGCTTGAACAGGACCCCTGCCCTTTAGCAATATTTATCCAATCCTTTGAGATGGCCTACCCTTCTTCAGCTCAATCCGCTGCCGCTGCGGCTGGTTCCGAGAAAAGATATAATAGGAATTTTCCCTTACTCTTTGTGTGCTTTCCCACTAGTCTTTTTTATAATGAAATCTTTTTTCAGCAGCTCCCTTCGATCCGAAACCACCTGAAAAAAAGACTTTACGATCAGATGCCTCGATCATGCCTGATAGTACCAGACCCCTTCATCAGCCGGGTAGAAAGTTGGAATATCTGCTGGAGAGCACACCGTTGATGCAATGGATTATGGAGATGACATGCTCAGTCCCATTGAGAATGTGGACCCTAACCAGCTACCATCGGTATTAACAGAATCATTTAAACAATCCAAAATCACCTCCATTGGGGCTTGCCCAAAGAGAATCAAATCATCGGCGAAAAAAGATGTAAAAAGGAGGCCAAGAAGACTCTCCAATTTGTAAGAAGTCGGGGAATCTACATGTTCTTACATTTGAATGAAGATGGATGAAAAGACACACCTTCGTCAATCTGGATAAGCATAGGAGAATGATTCTATGTTGAGCGTGCTAAGTCTTTCACCATAGTATAGGAGAAAAACATCCGCCCAAGCCGGATTAGTGAAAACTCTGTCAAGCCTCGCCCAAACAAAGCCCCACTCTTGCTTATTCGACCAGGTTTTCTGCCGCAGTCAATGATGCCACAATCATTAATCATTGCATTGAATTCCTACAAAGATACAAGATTTGGAGGTCTGCCACCAAGTTTTTCAGACACATCTGAAATGGCGTTAAAATCACCCGCAACCCTCCATGGACCTTGTATGTCTTAGGACAGTAATGGAAGTTTTTCCCAAAGAATTGAATGGAGCACTTTGCATAAAGAAAGGTAAGCCTTACCAGATCAGAATTAAGGAAGCTGGTGTCGACTGTGATACACTGTTCAAAGGCGTCGACAAGCACTACATTCACTTCATGATTCCAACAGATCCATATTTTATCATCTGCCTCTTGATTTGCCAATGAAAAGTGGAAACCAATTCTGCTGGAGAATTACTGAATCTTATTAGCATGGTAAAGAAGTTCAAGAATAGCAATCAACGATATATTATACTACAAGCCTCCTTCTTTATTTTCTATTTTATGTTGCCTATGCCTCTAATATTTCACAAGAGATTATTAATCATGGCTAACAATGGAAGAAGTTTAAGAAGAACGAGCCAACGCTCTAGTAATCCTTCTGGAGCTCTTAAAGTTCGATTCTTGTACTTTTACAGATGTATCTGGCTGCTCTCCTTGTAGGATTCAGAAGCTTTATATTTCTGGGCACAGTCAGTGTTCTTGAATATCGAGCATAAGACTTTAGAGAATAATTCCTTAAAAAAAAAAAATTCCTGCAAAGCAAAGAAGTGTTTGCTTCTCTCATAGGTTCAGAGTCCTATAAGTATCCCTTAGTCTGAGCAGCTTGTTCCTTTGGAACGTTAGCATCATATCTTTGGATTTAAGTCAAACAAGGGATATATTAGACTCCATCTTGTTTATGAGTTCATGATCAGGCTGAGAGAAAATAGGCATAATAGCATAGCCTGAATACTAGAATTATCAACATTGGAATTGTTAGCAGCCAAAGATGAGTCAATGGCATCTACTATTACCTGATGAGAAGAATCCACCCTCAACTGAGAATCATGAGAAGCAGTACTGGTTGAAGGATCGGCAGAAATCTGTATGTGCTGAGAAGTCTTTTTATTATTTATTAAAAGAAAAATATTATGCTCCGTCTGATTGTCCGCAGTCTTTTTTGGAAGATTATATGTATTCTCAAAAGATGATTGGATGGTCTTGCCCGTTGGCCTGTAGACTTGACGTGGGGGAGCTTTTCCTCCTTGACCTTGTGAAGATTTTTTCCTATAGGCATTAGAGTTAGGAGCTGACGGCTGCTGGTTGGACTTCTCTTTGTTGGCTGCACCAGTTGTACTTGACTTTTTCGAACGAAGTTTGAAGTTTTACTTTTAATAACCTTGTTTGGAACAAGACGTGCAATATCGTTCCGTGGGGTCTTT